CAAAACTCTTCGCATCGCAATGCCTATTGCGTCGGCTTGACCCTTCATAAGTGGAGACAAAATAAAGCGTCCATAATAAAGACGCTTACTGTCTGCTCTTGATTCAACACACTTCCACTGTAGTGTCCCAGTAGATACTTTGACTTTCTCTCGAACCATAGTAATATTATTTGTCAGATCGTTGAGTCATTTTTTTCTCTTGAAATCTTTTCTATTTCTACACCCGTCTTTTTTTAGGGGGTCTGCAACCATTATGTGGCATAGGGGTTACATCCCGTACGAAATTTAAAAGGATACCGCTTCTACGAATAGCTCGTAATGCTGCATCTCTTCCGAGACCAGGACCCTTTATCATGACTTCTGCTCGTTGCATACCTTGATCCCCTACTGCTCTAATAGCACTTCCTGCTGCGGTTTGAGCAGCAAAGGGCGTACCTCTTCTTGTACCCCTGAATCCACAAGTACCGGCCGAGGACCAAGAAATTACCCGACCCCGTACATCCGTAACAGTCACAATGGTGTTGTTGAAACTTGCTTGAACATGAATAACGCCCTTTGGTATTCGACGTCCACTTTTACGCGAACCAATCCGTCCAGTTCTACGTGAACCACTTCTTGTTGTAGATTTTGCCATATTTGTGCCATATTTGATTATTTCCTAAATGAAAGTCAGAGATATATGGATATATCCATTTCATGTCAAAACGATCTTGTTTTTTTTTTGATTTGTTCATCGTTTCTTTTCTAGAGTCCCCTTTCAAAAGATTATCCTTGTCTTTGTTTATGTCTCGGGTTGGAACAAATTACTATAATCCGCCCCCTCCTGCGGATCAGTCGACATTTTTCACAAATTTTCCGAACGGAAGCCCTTATTTTCATAATTGTTATGCCTTAAATGAATAATGAATTTCGAATCTACTTATTGGTATTGGAAGAAAATAAGTTTCTTGAAATTTTTGAACCGTGAATTGTATCCCCATGAAAGGAGTGTTGAAAAATCACCTACTCACTCAAATCCTTTTGTGTATTCTATAAACTATACGCCCTCTATTTGAATCATAACGACTTCCTTCAATGTTAACTATATCCACCAGTAGTATATGTATAAAACTAGGTCAGATCCTTCCCGAAGCATAACCTCGAATCTTACTTCGTTGGCTAAACCATCTAACAGCTTTTTTTTTTCACAACACAAAAGGAAGCTCCAAATTGTATTTGGATAGCAGAATAATTACCATATATAACACAAAATTTCTCCGCCGATTCTTTCGAGTCGAGCCGCCCGGTCTGTCATTATACCCCGAGAAGTAGAGAGAATTACAATCCCCATCCCATCTAAAATTCTAGGAATTCGTTCATAGTTAAAATAGATTCGTAGACCGGGCCGACTGATTCGTTTTAAATTGAAAATGGGTCTATACGGTCCTTTCCTATTCCTTCTATGTCGTAGGGTTAACCCCAAAAACTCTTTTTTGTTTTCCACAAGTTTCCTTACGTTTTCTAGAAAACCCTCTCGCAAAAGTATTTTAACAAAGTTTTCGGTGATGTTAGTAGATGCTATTCTAACCGTTCCTTTTCGATTCATGTCAGCATTTCGTATACAAGTTATTATGTCAGCAATAGTGTCCTTGCCCATGATAAGCTCAAATTTTTGTTGTTTTCGAATTTTGATATAATCAACATGTTCTTTTTTTTATGAAAATTTTTAAAAGTATATGCATGAGACATACTCTACTAAGTTTTTATTTATCTATTGTATTTGAATACTATGGATATATCGCGGTCTCATCTTATAATACTTCAGGCGCTAATGAAACTATTTTAGTAAAATTCAACTGTCTCAATTCTCGGGCGATCGCACCAAAAACTCGAGTTCCCTTTGGATTTCCTTCTTGATCAATGACAACCGCAGCGTTGTCATCATAACATATTATCATACCGTTATCTCGTCTGAGTTCTTTACAAGTACGTACAATTACAGCCCTGATCACTTCGGATCTTTCTAGAGGCGTATTTGGTACTGCTTCCTTGATCACAGCAACAATAACGTCACCAATATGAGCATATCTACGATTACTGGCTCCTATGATTCGAATACACATCAATTCTTGGGCACCGCTATTGTCCGCTACATTCAAATGGGTTTGAGGTTGAATCATATCGTTTTTTGAATCTGTTTTTTTAATGTTTAATTTTAAGTAAAGCACTGAAAGGACGAAGTAAAAAAAAGAAGAAACCGCATTTTTTTACACCCAAGATTTTTCCTTTGGTTCGACATTCCTATCCAGCAATAATGAATTTAGTTCTTATAGGCATTTTGGACGCCGCTATTGAAATAGCCCTTCGAGCGATATTTTCAGTGACTTCACTCATTTCATAAAGGATTCTACCCGATTTAACGACGGCTACCCAATATTCGGGGGATCCTTTTCCGGACCCCATACGGGTTTCCGTGGGTCTTACTGTAACTGGTTTGTCTGGAAATATACGTACCCATATTTTTCCACCACGCCGTACATTTCGTGTCATTGCTCGGCGCCCTGCTTCGATTTGTCTAGATGTGATCCAAGCGGGTTCAAGTGCTTGAAGAGCATATCTGCCGAAACTAATATGATTCCCTCCATAAGATATTCCTTTCATTCTTCCTCTATGTTGTTTACGGAATCTTGTTCTTTTGGGGTTATAATTGATGGTTCTTTCTCAATTCCATCTCTACTACAGAACTGGACATGAGAGTTTCTTCTCATCCAGCTCCTCGCGAATGAAAGGACTAAAAAAGATTTTATCAAGATATACAGGGATTTAATGAATAATATACTGAAGCGTATTAGTCTTTGAAATTTCGAAATTTCATCTAATTAATCTATTTTTTTTTTACCATTAGAAAAATTTTTATTTTATTTTACCTTTTACTATATGGGATCTATCAAAATTAAACTATATGGGATCTATCAAAATTAATCAATCCAATAAAATCAAACTTTCGCGGGCGAATATTTACTCTTTCAATATCTATTTCAGTTGTAGGATTAGTTCATGACCTCTCCGAATAAAAGAATAGTTTAGTTCCGGGTTCGTTCCGCCATCCCACCCAAAAAATCATTAAGATTCATTTCCAATAGAATCTTATTTATTCACGGGTTCCGTCGTTCCCATTGCTTCTCCATTAATGGTTAGGTCTGAATTCTCCAACGGAGTCCGTAATTCAATTTTTTCTTGAGTCAATTTTCTCAGTTTTTATTGGCTCGAGTCTCTTTATTTTTTTGTTCTATGAGTTGATTCAACTAATTATGGATGAATCATTATTGATGCTCTATTATACTGTTGTTTATGAGATGACTCACAGACCTTACATATTAGAATCCTATATCGTTGATATTTTATTTCTCTCTTTCTCTCATCCTTCCATTTATCCGCATGCTTTTCTATTTTCCTTCACAACGTATAACTTCACAACCCAATAATCAAATTGGGTTTTTGGGTTTCTGGAAAAAAAAGAATTTCAGTTGCTACAACGATATGATCGATATATTCCATCTTGACTGGTTCTTTGGATTCAGATAATGCGAAGCAATGAGTTGGTTATTAGTGCTATAGTTATTAGTTTATACTACAGGACGGTCCATTGTTTTGAATCCGAGCCCTAAAAAAACCAACGAGTCACACACTAAGCATAGCAATTATATAAAAAAAATCGAATTTTTATTCAACCCTATAGAATTGCGGAATTTCTCATTTTTATTTTCATTGAATATACAAAGAGTTCGTTCTTGGTTTAGTTCATTTCCATCAATGGGTAGACTCTAAAGACACGTAAAGCCTTATTTTTCTTCGTTTACAAATATCCAAATTTTGATTCCTAATATCCCGTATATAGTTCGAACTGGATAGGAACAATAATCAATTTTAGCTCCAATGGTTTGTAGAGGAACTCTACCTTCTCTGATCCATTCGGCGCGCGCAATTTCTTTTCCATCAAGACGCCCGGCAATTTGCACTTGAATTCCTTTTGTATCTGCCTGTTCAGTTAATTCAATAGCTTTTTTCATTGCTTTGCGAAAAGAAACTCTATTTTTTAATTGGCCGGCTATAAATTCGGCAAGAATATTGGGGTGTCCATAAGGATTTGCAATTCTTGTAATAGCAATGTTTATTTTTCGGTTCACACAATTAAGTTCTTTTTGTACATTCATCTGTAATTCTTCAACTCTTCGCGATCTATTTTCTAGTAAAATTTTTGGGAATCCTATATATATTATGACTTGAATTAGATCAATTCTTTTTTGAATCTCTATCCGGGCAATTCCCTCAAGGCCGGAGGATATTATCATATTTTTTTGTACATAATTCTTAAGAATGTTTCGTATTTTTTGATCTTCTTGTAGACCTTCGCAATAATTTTTTTGTTTTGCAAACCAAACCGAATGATGACTTTGTGTTGTACCAAGTCGAAAACCAAGTGGATTTATTTTTTGTCCCATAATTCCCCGCTCCTATATGTATATGTATCATGACATGTCATAGTTTTTTTTCTTTCATCTAGTATGATATATTTGGTATGCACTAAGACTACTAATAAAATTCGAATCGATTCGAATTTTATAGTTAATTTAATAAAAAATTTAATAGAAAAGAGAAAGGTGTAGTTTTTTCTCCTTCGATCTTCATTTGGATCTTAATAAGTAAGATAAGATAAAAAAAAATGATCAATGGTTCAATTTCAGATCTTTGTGGTTCAAAATATTCTAAATAAGCGAGGGGCGGATGTAGCCAAGTGGATCAAGGCAGTGGATTGTGAATCCACCATGCGCGGGTTCAATTCCCGTCGTTCGCCCATAGTATAACTAAAAAGTATAACTAAAAAAGAACATCACAAAATACCATTTGCTGCTGCAGAATAAGCAGAATAAACCAATTAGTTAATGGGATAACATGCTCTATAAGGCATGAGTTCGAGTATCATAAGGGCTTCCTCGTAAGAACGTCCACGAATCTGATCA